AGACGATTTGACCGACCCTGCTCCTGCTACGACATTTGCACATTTAGATGCTACTACCGTACTATCAAGAGGATTGGCTGCCAAAGGTATTTATCCAGCAGTAGATCCTTTAGATTCAACGTCAACCATGCTTCAACCTCGGATCGTTGGTGAGGAACATTACGAAACCGCCCAAAGAGTTAAGCAAACTTTACAACGTTACAAAGAACTTCAGGACATTATAGCTATCCTTGGATTGGACGAATTATCCGAAGAGGATCGTTTACTCGTAGCAAGAGCGCGAAAAATTGAGCGTTTCTTATCACAACCCTTTTTCGTAGCAGAAGTATTTACCGGTTCTCCAGGGAAATATGTTGGTCTAGCAGAAACAATTCGAGGATTTCAATTGATCCTTTCCGGAGAATTAGATGGTCTTCCTGAACAGGCCTTTTATTTGGTAGGTACTATCGATGAAGCTACCGCGAAGGCTATGAACTTAGAAATGGAGAGCAATTTGAAGAAATGACCTTAAATCTTAGTGTACTGACCCCTAATCGAATTGTTTGGGATTCAGAAGTGGAAGAAATTGTTTTATCTACCAATAGTGGTCAAATTGGCATATTACCAAATCACGCCCCTATTGCCACAGCTGTAGATATAGGGATTTTGAGAATACGCCTTAACGACCAATGGTTAACGATGGCTCTGATGGGTGGTTTTGCTAGAATAGGAAATAATGAGATCACTGTTTTAGTAAATGATGCGGAGAAGGGTAGTGACATTAATCCCCAAGAAGCTCAGCAAACTCTTGAAATAGCGGAAGCTAATGTGAAAAAGGCTGAAGGAAGGAGACAAAAAATTGAGGCAAATCTAGCTCTCCGACGAGCTAGAACACGGGTGGAGGCTAGCAATCCGATTTCATAACTAGTTGGTACGTTCGAATAATAAAAAGAAGTTCTCTTTCTAATCCTATTTAGATTCTGTCGGGTGAATACAATCAAATACAATCAAACAGAATCCAATTCTGATGCAAAAATTCAAATTAAAAAATGAAATAGAAAAGATACAAAATCAAAAAATAAATATCACTAAAGGTGGGTTGTAAACCTTATTAGATACCATTGACTCTGGTATCTAATAAGTTTTACCTACTATTGGATTTGAACCAATGACTCCCGCCGTATGAAAGCAGTACTCTAACCACTGAGTTAAGTAGGTCATTTATCATCCCAAAGAGAACCAAATGAAACCCATCCTGTCGATGGATTATAAATATCATATTACTTATAAGCAATACTAATCTAAGGAATACCACTCAAAGAGATCAAAGATTCTTGATGTTGGATCATGGAATATTTCTCTTGACAAGAATTTACCTACATGATAAAATATGTATCACAAGCACTAAGGGCTATAGCTCAGTTGGTAGAGCAACTCGTTTACACGCGCGCCAATGTTTTTCAAGGGAGTTCATCATACAATCAGAAAAATTGATCTTGTTGAGAAATTGCTGTCTTACTCCATAACTTTGAGGGAACCATAGCCTGACAAAGGGTTCGGTCCAATTTGGACGCCCATTTAGGAGGTGCCAAACAGACCCCATCATTGATTTGAGATCTTGATAAGGTGAATACCCAGTCTATTCAATGCTAGGCATAATGAGTATAAGGACCTCAAAAAAATCTCTTTTCGTCATATGAACTTTAAGGTGTATGAAGTTTCATATTTGATTTTTAAGCAGAACGATAGAGACTTCATTTAACTTAGGTTGATCTAGGCCAGAGACAGACCTACGTCAAGATAATCCCACCTTTGAAACACTTTGGTAATGCTCCCAAATAATGAATCAGAGCACATGGAGCCATTTCCTTATCTTTTTTTCTGTTAAGAAAAAAAATGGCAGACTAACTGATATTTAGATCAGTTAATGAAGGAGCCCAATGCAAAAAAAAATGCATGTTGGGTCTTTGAAACAGTTCAGATCATTTTAATAATAATAAGTTTGATCTGTTTTACCGAGAAGGTCTACGGTTCGAGTCCGTATAGCCCTATAAAAATGAAAAATGCAAAAAAAAATTGTATAATTCGCATTTCTTCATTATTATTTCTTGCTTGTAACTAAATGAAATCCAATTATTCCTATAAGTTTACTCACGGCAATCGTTTAAGCAGATGAAAGAAAAAACGCATATCAATGGATCCAATAGATATTGATTTTTTCAATTGCAGATAAACAAACCAACCTTTCGTCATTAATCTTCGGAGGCGAATTACATATTCATATCCACAATAAAAGAATTAGTGAGACTCCCTTTCTTTTGATATCCCCAATCTTATTGAATTTTGGAAGTCAACTCATTTCACGGGCCTGGTGAAATGCAAAACTACGAAGAGGAATTCACATGGATTTAGGAAAGGCCTGCTGTATTTGTGTACAAGCTAAAGTTTTTTGAAAAATGAATATCTTTGGTCACTTTCATTGTCAAATAAGCTTTTCCTTCGTATACCTTACTTACCTCGA